TCCGTCATTTCAATCAAGTCAAGAAAAAAAACCAAACCTATGGGATGGAGATAAACAGATCCGTTTATCTACGATCAAATTATATTTGTTCAATACACTGTTGTCAATATCACTATGAATGTTGAAGATGAATCGTGAGAAAAGAATATAAAAAATACAATGGCAATGGCGAAAATAAAAAGAGTTAATTGATTAGTTTAATGAAAATCCAAATAATGAGAATCCAAATTAAAATGAAATTCAATATATTATATATAAATATATAAAATTGAATAGATAAATAATTAGATAAATAGAAAGAATTTAGAAATACTTGAAATAAATCTAAAAGCAAAAGGACTTGTACTGGATGTGCACTACATATACAAATAGATCAAAAAAAGGTGTAGGTGAAAAAAAAAATTAACGAAAAAAAAAAATAGGAAGAAAGCTTGGGCTTATTCAATCAAGCAATATAAATAAAATAAACAAGTTTAATGCCTTGTTTTGTTATTTGTTAATAGATTTCCAATGAAAAATACCCCAGTTGCAAGTACTGTAAATTTTTTATATTTCTAGATCCAATTATCAATTCTTACTTGATCTTTTTTATATACATCTTATATCAATAAAATTCTAGCAATAAAATCGATTTTTGTACTTATACGTATAGAACATGATATTCTATAGTAGCAACATTAAATAGGAATAATAATAATAAATAGGTATGAATAGAGAACCAAAAAAGAGGGGAAGAGTAAAGAAAAAAACTATATAGGAGTCTTCTACACCCCCTTTTTTGGTTCTATTACTTAATAGAATTTCGTTTGATTAAGACTAAGCTGCGTAAAAACCCCCGCCTTCTTTGAAATATCATGAACAGTTCCTGTAGGTTGAGCACCCTTGTCAAGGAAATATAGAATAGCAGAAACGTTTAAATGGGTTTGATTATTTATCGGATCATAAAAACCCACTTTCCGAAGATCTCTTCCTTCTCTTCGGGATCGAACATCAATTGCAACGATTCGATAAACGGCTCATTGGGATAGATATAAATGAACAATACCCCCCCTAGAAACGTATAAGAGGTTTTCTCCTCGTACGTCTCGAGAAAAAATGATTCGAAATTATTATGTATCGAATTAGAATGTCAAATATCAAATAGATATATAAAATCATCAAATCAATTTCCAGAGATTTAAGTCCTTCTTTTTTTCTTCTTTTTCGAAAAAGAAGAAAAAAAGAGCATTCATATTCTCATAACTCAAGTTGGATAACTTTCAAATAGCCTACAGCCTTAGGCATTTATTTATTTCATTTTTTGAGCCGTCTCTAACCCCTTTGTTGTTTGTCTCCTTTCGAATCTATTTTTGGAGTCTCGATTCTGATCTAATTCTTGAGACAATTGAAAAGTTATTTCCTTGTTCCAGGATCCTTTATCTTTGCCTTGAATCCCTGGGTTTAGACATTACTTCGGTGATCTTTAATCTTTTAAAAAATGGAAGCAACAAACCCCTTTTTGTGATTTCTTTCTATGAAAGAATCATATGAACAATTGATTCCTGCATGATACACTTTTGATCGAAATAGTTTTACCAATTCAAAAAGATTTTCTTTTTGCATTAAAAAATTGTTCGAATCGGATCCTTTCGATTTCTATATCAAAAATATACTTACGAAGTTTGTTCCAACGTATTGATTGGTATTAACCCTAGACCCTTGCCCCTGAGAAATGAATAAATACTTTCTACTCGAGCTCCATCATGTACTATTTATATTACAACCCAACAAAAAAGCGAGGGTTGTAGTAGAACCGAACAAAGGATGTCGAGCCAGGAGCCGATTCATTCCTAGATAATATAAAATAGAAAATGGTGGATGGAAAAAAAAATCCACAGCTGATCATGTCCTTCAAGTCGCACGTTGCTTTCTACCACATCGTTTCAAACGAAGTTTTACCATAACATTTCTCTCTAGTTTCGAACCAGTATGTAATTGATTCAATTATGGAATCATGAATAGTCATTGCGTCGGTCAATACACAGTACTTTTGATTTATATATAAAAGGAATAAGTAATTTAAGCCTCAATTAGGAAGAACAAAGGCTCAATTCAACTTAACCCTCTATTTTTTATTGTTTTACTGTATGACTGCAATAGTTTTTTTATTTCTAAATAACAAGAATAAAAAAAATTGGAATCTGCGTTGCATCTTCAAATGATTCGATAGAATAGATTCAACAATCTTACACGTCTTCGAGTCCCAAGGACCCGTAAAAAAACATTCAAATTATTTAAAAAAATTTCCTACCCCGACATCACAATTTCAATAAAGTTTTACTAAAGATTATATTTGATCATCATAAGAGAGATAAATCCATATCGAGGATTTCCGTATCTATCAGATTAGACTGAACAATTTTCATTGGAAGGAATTATTGATATTCGATGTTAAATATTTAAGAGTAAGGTAAGGGCTCATAAATCCTTTTCAAAAAAAGCGAAAGAACGCTATCAATGAAATAGAAAGATAGCAATCCATACATAGAAAGATTTCCTCAATTTATGCGTAGTTTCTTTTGGTTGAACTTAAGGTTGACTAATCTTTCCCTAAAATTGAAAATGAAAATAAAGAATAAAGTAAATAAGATGTATGAATCATCCCCGTCTCAATTGTTATTACATAGATTTAAATTATTCATTAGAGACAAATACAAAATACCTAAAAATAAAAATTAAGGGTTAAAGAAAATCTATTAACCATTAAATAGGGAACTTGATTATTTGGTAATGAAATTTGAACAGATATAGATATTCAAATTGATATCTTCCATCGCTCATTAACTCTTATCTACTCTCACTCTCAATTTATTCCGGGGGGATAATGAATCATAAATAAAAAGGATCCTTTTTTCTGGGATGCTAGACTATTTTGTCTAAAATACAAAGCCAAAAAGATTCAGATTAAGTCATTAATTAGTCTTAAGAGACTTAATCCCATTGATTGAATTCAATCAGTAACAATAATACCCTCTTGTTTAGAATTCAGAAATAAAAGGAGAATAATTGAGCTGTCTTATTAAAAAAAGATCAGGAATATAGAGGCTTTCGCATTTCGATTTAGAATGTATCCTTGAAAAATCAACTAGATATGGCACGTAAGACTTTTCTAAGCAACTAACTTAAATACGAAAGTGAAAAGGGAAGGCATAAACTAAAAGGCTCATCAGACTTTTTTTGACTTCAACCTCTTGGGATCTATGTTCCTATCTTACCTGGATCAAAAATAGATTCTGTTATGTTTTCGTATTATTCGAACTCGATTCCATTTTTGAAAAAAGAGCAAGATTCAGAGAAAAAATTTTTAAAATTAGAAGCAAGAAATAAATTTTATCAAAACCAAAATTAGACTCTTAAATAGTACATAAGTAAATAAAACGTTGCTCAAAAACAAAAAGAGAATTTTGATCCTGATATCTGATATATATTAGAGTCCACTCTGGGACGGAAGGATTCGAACCTCCGAATAGCGGGACCAAAACCCGTTGCCTTACCACTTGGCCACGCCCCATTTCAATTTCTATTCAATACTAATAAACAGTAATATTGATATTAGTTGTTCGTCAATTCCAGTGAAAATCCCTACGGAATAAATTCGATTCTTGTTTTAGTATTAGGGTTTTGACACGTGTAGCTGTCGAATTAAACTCAATTTATTGATCATTTTATAGAATTCAATTAAGATATTGTATGAAAGTATGATTTCTTCTATTCTCTTGTGAGAATAGAAGGATTTTTGTTTTGATTGGTTCGGTTCAAAGAAGTATTTTTTTGTCTACCTGACTTCCTTTTCTTAATTTTTAACTTCTATCAATAACATATTAATAACTCAATCAAAATACAACTATCTCCAAGAAAAAAATAAAAATGTTTGTTATGCCTAATATCTTTAGTTTGATTTATATCTGTTTTAATTCTGCCCTTTATTCCAGTAGTTTTTTATTCGCCAAATTGCCCGAGGCCTACGCTTTTTTGAATCCAATTGTAGATGTTATGCCAGTAATACCTCTTTTCTTTTTTCTCTTAGCCTTTGTTTGGCAAGCTGCTGTAAGTTTTCGATGAGATCTTTAATACTATCCTAGAAAAATTCATAATTTATTCGAGTTCGAGAAAAAAAATTTTACCAATTGATAAGATCAGATAAGTCTTACAATATGAATGAACTCTCAATTCAAACGGTGAAATTCTTGAGTAGCCACGATAAATTTTGATCCCGCGATTTCCCGATTCTTACTTTTTTTTTTTCACTGAAACACCCTATCTCGAGTCCGCCACAATATCGAATTCTAATTGTGTGAATTTCTGAAAACTCTTTTCTATTTCTCGAAATTCGAAAACCGTTTCATTTCTTGGTGCCAAACTAGGACCCATAGTTCATAGTATAAAAATAGAGAATCTATTTTCTTTTTCCCAGAAAAACAGATTTGGAGATTGTGTAATGCTTACTCTCAAACTCTTTGTTTACACCGTAGTGATATTCTTTGTTTCTCTCTTCATCTTCGGATTCCTATCTAATGATCCAGGACGTAATCCTAGACGTGAAGAATAAAAAATAAGAAGGTTTTCCTTGCTTTATTCGCTTCTTAGAAATGCTCTTAGGATTTTTTTCTATTCCACATCTTTAACTATAACTATTTAAAAAAAAAAACAAAAAGGTTCACTAAATTCAAATTTGAAAGATACCAAGCCATTGCCGGAAACGGAAAGAGAGGGATTCGAACCCTCGGTACGAATAACTCGTACAACGGATTAGCAATCCGACGCTTTAATCCACTCAGCCATCTCTCCTAATTGAACAAAAGACAAATTACTATGTTACATTACACAAAAAAAAATAATGTTTAAAAAAAGCCCTTCTTTACTTTATTTATTATATTTATATAAATTTCTTATATAAATTATAAGATAGCTTATAGAGATTCGTTTTTGATTCGATTTTGTATTATATAGATAGATACAAC